AAATGGCAAAAATATCTTCTGCTTTATATGATTATCAATCAAATAAAAAATTATTCTATGTAGCAATCCTTACATCTCCTACTACTGGTGGGGTGACAGCTAGTTTTGGTATGTTGGGGGATATCATTATTGCCGAACCCAATGCCTACATCGCATTTGCGGGTAAAAGAGTAATTGAACAAACATTGAATAAGACAGTCCCTGAGGGTTCACAGGCGGCTGAATATTTATTCCATAAGGGCTTATTCGATCTAATCGTACCACGTAATCCTTTAAAAGGTGTTTTGAGTGAGTTATTTCAGCTCCACGCTTTCGTTCCCTCGAATCAAAATTCAATCAAGTAAAGCCTTACTTAAAACTTAAAAAATGAATTATTTTATTTGTGACGAACAAGTAGTTATTGAGTTTCTAGGAATCAAAGTCAAAATTAGAAGAATGGATTTTTCTTTGGTAACATAAGATTAAATTGTAGAAAGAATCATGTGGAGAAATTTTTTTTAACGATATTTCTGATTAGTAATTAGGAAACCCCTATCAAACAAAACAAAATAAAAGAGCAAATTATTTCTTCCGCAAAATTTGGCAAGGGGAATAAAATGAATTTATGCTCCCTTCTTACATTACATGTGTATATATAATTCAACTATAGCAAATAGCGGCATAGAGTCTTGCATCTTTCTACATCTGTAGAGGATCTCTAGTTTTACTAAGAATCCCTGTTGTTGGATCGGATTCTAACGAACTTTTTTGGAATTTGTAAGAAAATCTTTATTCAATTTTTTTTTTAAAAATTATAAGACAAGATAATAAATACAAGAATACAAAAGTGTATTATGATACATATATTTCATGTTGAAAGATGAGTAAATTTCATTCGACATTCCTCATTTCTTTTCTATATATACTCACGTAGATATTACTTAGTATAATTATATATGAATTAGTATAATTATAAGATACCTTTTATAACAATCAATAAATAACAGGTAAAAATATTAATATAACAATTAATATAACAATAAATAACAGGTACAAATATTAAGTCGAGGTATCCATTCTATGACAACTCTCACCACCTTACCCTCTATTTTTGTGCCTTTAGTGGGCCTAGTATTTCCGGCAATTGCAATGGCTTCTTTATCTCTTCATGTTCAAAAAAACAAGATTTTTTAAATATGCTAGTGTCGTCTAGTTTTTTTTTTTCAAAACTTAGACTTTGACGATAACACCGCTATCTATTTAGTAGACTAGAGTCTAACATGTGGCTTACTCCAAACATAAGCGATTATACATGCGTAAACATGATATCTGAGGAAATGAATTATAAGTATTTGAAAATCGAAAATATATAACAGATCAGGCAGCGAGTGTTTGAGATGTAAAGTCAATATATCTATATGGATGTAGGTATCGATAGGGAATCATATAAAGGTGATGTTATTAGTTTAGATCGAAGTAATTCGATGAATTACTCCTAAAGTAAAGGTTCACATCAAAATAGTGCTAGTTGATTAGAGTTACTTCGGAACCAAAAACAGTAAAATAGATTTTTGTTATTCTATCAATTCCAATAAAATGCAACGAGATCTAGTATGAGTTGGCGATCAGAACGTATATGGATAGAATTTATAAGAGGATCTCGAAAAATCAGCAATTTCGGCTGGGCCTTTATCCTTTTTTTAGGTTCATTAGGGTTTTTATTGGTTGGAACTTCCAGTTATCTTGGTAGGGATTTGATATCTTTATTTCCATCTCAGCAAATAATTTTTTTTCCACAGGGGATCGTGATGTCTTTCTATGGGATCGCAGGTCTCTTTATTAGCTCCTATTTGTGGTGCACAATTTTGTGGAATGTAGGTAGCGGTTATGATCGATTCGATAGAAAAGAAGGAATAGTGTGTATTTTTCGTTGGGGGTTTCCTGGAAAAAATCGTCGAATCTTCCTCCGATTCCTTATGAAAGACATTCAGTCCATCAGAATAGAAGTTAAAGAGGGTATTTATGCACGTCGTGTCCTTTATATGGAAATCAGAGGCCAAGGGGCCATTCCCTTGACTCGTACCGATCAGAATCTGACCCCACGAGAAATTGAGCAAAAGGCTGCCGAATTGGCCTATTTCTTGCGTGTACCAATTGAAGTTTTTTGAAAAATGAAGTTCAGAATGAATGCTTTCTTAGTTCGTAGCAAGAGGGATAAAACGGAAATTAAAGAATAGTCTGTTTTATAGACCATAATAATAGTATAACTTAACTGGAATTTCTTCAGAATGCTCATTTGAGCCAAAGCAGACGTATACGGAACAGCCAGAAAACTGTCTTTGTCCGAAATTTTTATGCGTATGTAAATCAACTCCACAGTAACAAAAGTGGATTCTTTTTATTTTCTTTCTGTATTATTTCGAAATTCAAGGATTAACTAATGAATCTCAAATCAAAAACTAAAAAACAGGGAATGGATTCATAATAGTATCCATATGACTTGTAATAGAACTTATGTTTGATCTAAAGTAGTTTAGAGAGTTAACGAATGAAGTGAGTTCATTAAAAAAAAAAATCAAAGACGAAAAAATGGCAAAAAAGAAAGCATTCATTCCCCTTCTCTATCTTGCATCTATAGTATTTTTGCCCTGGTGGATCTCTCTTTCATTTAAAAAAAGCCTAGAATCTTGGGTTACTAATTGGTGGAATACTGGTCAATCCGAAATCTTTTTGAATGATATTCAAGAAAAGACTATTATAAAAAAAGTTATAGAATTAGAGGAACTCTTTCTCTTGGACGAAATCCTAACGGAATACCCAGAAACACATCTACAAAAGCTTCGTATCGGAATCTACAAAGAAACGATCCAATTGATCAAGATGCACAATGAGGATCGTATCCATACGATTTTGCACTTCTCGACAAATATAATCTGTTTCGTTATTCTAAGTGGTTATTCTATTCTTGGTAATGAAGAACTTGTTATTCTTAACTCTTGGGTTCAAGAGTTCCTATATAACTTAAGTGACACAATAAAAGCTTTTTCTATTCTTTTATTAACTGATTTATGTATAGGCTTCCATTCGCCCCATGGTTGGGAACTAATGATTGGTTCTGTCTACAAAGATTTTGGATTTTCTCATAACGATCAAATTATATCCGGTCTTGTTTCCACTTTTCCAGTCATTCTTGACACAATTTTTAAATATTGGATCTTCCGTTATTTAAATCGTGTATCTCCGTCACTTGTAGTGATTTATCATTCAATGAATGACTGAAAAATCTAATGTTTGTTACTTTGTACATAAGTAAAACATTCAAAATTGTACTTATTCCTTCTACCCATCCAGAAGGATGTCTCCTATATTCGAGTAACATTTTTTCAGTAAATAGCAGAATCATGGATAGGGAACTATACTAGGGACCTACCTAATTTTATTGTAGAAATTTTTGGGCTCAATGATTGGACCATGCAAACTAGAAATACCTTTTCTTCGATAAAGGAAGAGATTACTCGATCTATTTCCGTATCACTCATGATATATATAATAACTTGGGCACCCGTTTCAAATGCATATCCCATTTTTGCACAGCAGGGTTATGAAAATCCACGAGAAGCAACCGGCCGTATTGTCTGTGCTAACTGCCATTTAGCTAATAAGCCCGTGGATATCGAGGTTCCACAAGCGATACTTCCTGATACTGTATTTGAAGCAGTTGTTCGAATTCCGTATGATATGCAACTGAAACAAGTTCTTGCGAATGGTAAAAAGGGCGGTTTGAATGTGGGGGCTGTTCTTATTTTACCCGAAGGGTTTGAATTAGCCCCCCCCGATCGTATTTCTCCCGAGATTAAAGAAAAGATGGGCAATCTGTCTTTTCAGAGCTATCGTCCCACTAAAAAAAATATTCTTGTGATAGGGCCTGTTCCTGGTCAGAAATATAGTGAAATCACCTTTCCTATTCTTTCCCCGGACCCTGCGACTAAGAAAGATGTTCACTTCTTAAAATATCCCATATACGTAGGCGGAAACAGGGGAAGGGGTCAGATTTATCCCGACGGGAGTAAGAGTAATAATAATGTTTATAATGCTACAGCTGCAGGTATAGTAAGCAAAATAATACGAAAAGAAAAGGGAGGATATGAAATAACCATAGTGGATGCAGCGGATGGGCGTCAAGTGGTTGATATGGTCCCTCCAGGACCAGAACTTCTTGTTTCAGAGGGCGAATCCATCAAACTTGATCAACCATTAACGAGTAATCCTAATGTGGGAGGATTTGGTCAGGGAGATGCAGAAATAGTCCTTCAAGATCCATTACGTGTCCAAGGCCTTTTGTTCTTTTTTGCATCTGTTATTTTGGCACAAATCTTTTTAGTTCTAAAAAAGAAACAGTTTGAGAAGGTTCAATTGTCCGAAATGAATTTCTAAATCTGCAGATTTATCAACATCAAGTTCGTAAAAAAAACCAAATTCTTGTTGGCAATTCTATAATTTAATTCTGTATGATCAAAAAATTATGAAAAACTTTTTCGTTGTTTTTGTTTATATTTTTTTTCTACCGTATTTCGGGAATGACTTGTACCCGCATTACTAGTCATAGTATGGATATTGTGAGGAAGACTATTTTACCTCTTCTTTATTTCTTTGTTTTTTACAATGCAAATAGGAGCGGTATTATTATGGCACTGGTGACAGATTGAAATGTATCCATTTTGATTCTAATAGAATCAAATTCGATTAGATATTAAAAATAAGATAAGTAAATGGAGAATAGAAAAAAAATGAGGGGAACAAAGGATTCTAGAGGGGATTATTCGTCTTCCTAGTCTTCGATACCAGAAAAATGCCTTTTCTTGTTCTTGTGTCGAAATAATCAAATAACTAATTAATTATTCTTGATCCCCTTCGTCAAAGATCCCTATTCTTGGTTTCAATTTTTCCCGATTTATCAGAACCTTTTTTCGATTTATTACATAAGTAGTGAACAAATTCAATGAATTTCTCAATTTTTCTTT